TTTGTAATTTATATAGAAAAATAGTAAAAACCTTCATTTGAGGGATATTTATCTTTCTATGATTAATCTTATTTCTTCAACAAATTCGATTGGTTGATACGAGTAGAATTTCTGTTACGATAAATTGATGAAACAATTGCTGGTCCAATCGCCGCTTCAGCCGCTGCAATAGCTATAACAAAAATTGAGAAAATGTCTCCTCTTAATTGACGACTATCAAAAAAATCGCAAAATGTTACGAAATTTATATTCACTGCATTCAGTATAAGTTCAAGACACATAAGGGCTCTAACCATATTTCGACTCGTGATCAATCCATATATACCTATAGAAAATAAATAGGCACTCAAAATAAGTACATGTTCGATCATCATTGATCAACCCCTTATCAATATCGATGCATTTCAAGATGAACAAGAATTCAACCGATTCTATTAACTAGAATATAAACAGTACGCAACTAACAAGTGTGGAACAAAGAAATCAAATAAATAGAGTTTATTGTTAGAATATATTGACAAAAAATTTTCTATTTTGATAGAATTGAAACACGCAACAACGTTTTATTTTGATTACTATGCTAGTTCGAACGATTTATTACTGACGAGCCATAGCAATTGCACCTATCAAAGCAACTAAAAGAATTATGGAAATGAGTTCAAATGGAAGGAAAAAATCTGTTGATAAATGAATCCCAATTTGTTGACTATTACTTAAAAAATCTTGTTCTATAATCTGGTTTGATCTTGTAGTCCAAATAATACCGTACCATGACGTATCTGTAATAATAGTAATTAGTGAAGCAAAAATACTTGCACAAACCATCGCAGTCACCCCATCCCCAACGGTCCAAAGAGTAAAATCGTTGTAAGATGCTGAACCATTCATAAACATCACAGCAAATATGATTAAAACATTTATAGCTCCCACGTAAATAAGGAGCTGTGCGGCCGCTATAAAATGGGAGTTTGATGAAATATATAATAAAGATATACAAACAAGAACCAATCCCAATGAAAAGGCAGAATAAATTGTATTAGTAAGTAATACCACCCCTAAACCTCCTAATATAATAACCAATCCTAGAAAGACTAAAAGAAAATCATGTATTGATCCGGGTAAATCCATTTTATGTAAAATTAAGAAATAAATAAAAAATCTTTCATGATCTTATTGACCTGACCAGGAAATGGACCCTATTTTTTTTATGATATGTTTTTATGAATTTAATTCTAAATGCTAAGAAATTCTAATGAGTGTGGATTGATGTGTATCCAATAATTGAATCAATCTCGTTTTTTATCAGAATAATAATTTTATCAGAATAATAAATTTTAAATGGGAGCTATATATGTTAAAAAAATTACTGATAGATGATATATCACTCGATTTTAACTCCAAATGACGCCTCGATTCTCATCAACTAATTAATAGTTGGGATTTCTATTGTAGTTATTGACCAAGGAAAAATAAAACTAAAATTTTTAAATCATGGGGTTGACGTATTTTTTCTTTGAGGCGAATTCCAAATTGTTCTAATTGTGTAATCGTCAATTACTGGCATTGGTAAACGACCCAAAGCTATTTGATTATAATTCAATTCGTGACGATCATAAGTAGAAAGTTCATATTCTTCAGTCATTGATAAACAATTTGTTGGACAATACTCAACGCAATTACCACAAAAAATACAGATTCCGAAATCAATACTGTAATTAAGCAATCGTTTCTTTCTAATATTCGTTTCCAATTTCCAATCCACAACAGGTAAATCTATAGGACATACACGAACACATACTTCACAAGCAATGCATTTATCAAATTCAAAGTGGATTCGACCGCGGAAACGTTCCGATGTGATTAATTTTTCATAAGGATATTGAATAGTTACAGGTAAACGATTTGCGTGCGATAAGGTAATCATAAAACTTTGACCAATGTACCTTGCAGCTCGGACTGTTTGTTGACCATAATTCATGAACCCGGTTACCATGGGGAACATATCGTGAATATATCGAATTTTTTTTTCTCTTGTTTGGGACAGGTCGTGATAGTGTATTTACAGTGCAAGGAGTTGGGAAGAAGTTGTTAATAATAGATTACCTAGAGAAATAGGTAAAAGAAATTTCCATCCAAGGTTTAATAATTGGTCCATTCTTAACCTAGGTAAAGTCCATCTTGTTGTGATAGGAATAAACAAGAACAAATATGTTTTAGCTAATGTAATAAAGAGAAAAATTGTGGTTCCAAAGACGCCACCTACTTTATTTATTTCAAATAGTTCAGGAATAAACATGTACGGAATAGAGAGATTCCACCCACCCAAGTAAAGAACTGTTACAAACAATGAAGAAACTAGTAGATTTAGATAAGAAGCAACATAAAATAAACCAAATTTGATACCAGAATATTCAGTTTGATAACCCGCTACTAATTCTTCCTCTGCTTCTGGTAAGTCAAAGGGTAATCTCTCACATTCTGCTAGGGAGGAAATTATAAAAACGATAAACCCGATAGGTTGACGCCACAAATTCCATCCCCAAAACCCATATTTTGCCTGTGCCTCAACTATATCAACTGTACTTGAACTGTTAGATAATTATAGTCGGTGATAACATCACTGTTCCCATCGCTATTACAGAACCGTACATGAGATTTTCACCTCATACGGCTCCTCCAGGACCACAAAGAAATCTAAGGACCGGATCGGCATTCTTTATGGCGATATGTTCTAGATCGAGTAAAAATCTATTGAGAGGTCCCGAATTAGACCAATGGAATTCTGTCTGCTATAATAAAAAAAAGTACTTCTGAATTGATCTCATCCTTTAATAATTTAGAATGTTTTTTTGAGTAATAACTTAAACCTTCAATAAAATACTTCTTCTATAAATATTCATAGATATTTGAACCCAGCTTTTTCAATTACGAAAAAGAATTAGATATTACATTAGTTCATAAATAATGCCAAGAATTTGCTTTCTATATAAATTAAAGAATAAAGATCTTTCTCTCTCTTTTTTTATTCATTTTTTATTGTAATTGCAGTCTTTCTACTTTTTTCGTTCCTATTCTTGTTTCTAAAAAGTGGATTCAAAAAAAGTAAAGGATTATTTCGTTCTTGATAGTAATTTCTTTAATCGGTGGATAGGAGCATACTCTGGATCGGAATCATGGGGAGTACTACCTGATCATTTCTACTAATGTAAAGCCCCAATTGGTCTTCCTTTTATGCGGAAACGGCCCTTTGTATAATTTAAATAATCTCTATTACTAATCCCTTGTGTAATTTGGTGTTTCTAACCATCCACTCATTTTTGCCCAATCGCCTGTTATGGTAGTCGGGTAATATAGCCAAACGCTAATGAAAACCCCATACAGTTGATCTTGTGAACCCGCTTCAAGCCATGATGCCCAACCAACCAATCTTGGGGTAAACAGTCTCTACTGCTTATATTTACTTTTGCTTAATCCTGGTACATAGGAAATGAGGCTCGACTTCTTACTGCAAACTTATAAGCTGTTTTTTTTCACTCATAGAACTATCTGATTTAGTTCATCAACACTAACGATGAACAAAAAACGGAGACTATCTATTCAACGCTTTCCGCGAAAGAACGGAAATAGTCAAAAGTTTATGTCTCAACGAATCACACGTAGAGATATTGATAACACACATAGAGTTAATGGTATTTCATAACTAATGGATTGAGCAGCTGCTCGTAAACCACCTAAAAAGGAATATTTATTATTTGATCCATATCCTGATATAAGAAGTCCAATAGGAGCAATACTTGAAATAGCGATCCATAAAAAAACCCCGATATTTATATCAGCTAGGATAAGATGATAACCAAAAGGAATTACTGAATAACTTAGTAAAATTGATATGACCGCTACCGATGGTCCGATACTGAATAAACCACTATCTCCTCTAGATGGAATAATATTTTCTTTAACAAGTAGTTTTGTCCCATCTGCTATAGCTTGGAGAATTCCTAAAGGGCCGGCATATTCAGGTCCAATACGTTGTTGTATCCCTGCGGATAGTTCTCTTTCTAACCACACAATTACTAGTACACCTATTGTTATTCCCAATACAAGAGTCAAAATAGGTATAAACATCCATATGATCCCATAGATCTCCTTTAAAGACTCCAATCTGTAAAAAGAATTGATATCTTGTATTTCTGTTCTATCAATTATCATTTCAACGGTCAACTTCTCCCATAATAATATCTATACTACCTAGTATCGTCATAATATCAGCCAATTTCATTCTTTTAACTAACTGAGGAAGAATTTGCAAATTGATAAAACCTGGCGGTCGTATTTTCCATCGCCAAGGAAAAACACTTTGATCTCCTATCAAAAAAATACCCAACTCTCCCTTTGGTGCTTCGATTCTCGCATAAAGTTCTTGTTTCGACAATTCAAAAGTGGGCGAAGGCTTTTTACTAATGAATCGATATTCAAAATCATTCCATTTTGGATCCCTTACTATATCAAAGCATCGGTTTTCTAAATTCTCATAGGGCCCTCCTGGAATTCCTTCCAGAGCCTGTTGAATAATTTTTATAGATTCCGTCATTTCGCTGATTCGTACTAAATAACGAGCTAACGAATCCCCTTCTTTTTGCCATTTGATTTCCCAATTAAATTCGTCATAACACTCATAATGATCAACTTTACGAAGATCCCACTTTATTCCGGAAGCTCGTAGCATTGGTCCGGATAAACCCCAATTTATTGCTTCCTCTTCGCTAATAATCCCTACTCCCTCAACTCGGTCTAAAAAAATAGGATTTCGTGTAATAAGATTTTGATATTCAGCAACCCCTGTTAAAAAATAATCACAGAAATCTAAACATTTATCTATCCAGCCATGGGGTAGATCAACAGCGACTCCTCCGATACGAAAATAATTATGCATCATTCTCATACCAGTGGCAGCTTCGAATAGATCATATACTAATTCTCTTTCTTTGAAAATATAGAAGAAAGGGGTTTGTGCCCCAATATCGGCCATAAAAGGTCCGAGCCATAACAAATGAGAAGCTATACGACTCAACTCCAACATAATTACTCTGATATAGCTGGCTCTTTTCGGTACTTGAATATTTCCTAACTGCTCTGGTGCATTTACGGTTATCGCTTCTGTGAACATAGTAGCTAAATAATCCCACCTTGTTACATAAGGCAAATATTGTATAATTGTTCGGTTTTCTGCTATTTTTTCCATTCCTCTGTGTAAATAACCCAATATTGGTTCACAGTCAATAACATCTTCACCATCTAGAGTAATGATGAGTCGAAGAACACCATGCATTGATGGGTGCTGAGGACCCATATTTACTATCATGAGGTCTTTTTTTGTAGCTGGTACATTCATAGGTTTTTCCCCGATTGATTCTTCCATGAATTGCCGAAAATAATAAAAATTCAAGATCGAACATCAAATAATTAAAGTTCTTTAAAATTTAAATTAGTGAGTTTTTGGCTCACGAATTTCCAACCGACCAATTAATTCTTTATACCGTACTCGATTTTTCTTTGACAAATAAGCTAGTAATCGTTGACGTTTTCCCAGAATTTTACGTAAACCTCTCTGAGATAAATAGTCTTTTCTGTGCAATTCCAAATGTGAAGTAAGTCGTCGTATCTTATTAGTGAAACTTAATACTTGAAATTCAACAGACCCCGGGTTTTCTTCTTTTTTTTCTTGGAAAAAAACTGAAATGAATGAATTTTTTACCATAAAACGTAAATTGCTCCCCCTTTTATTGTTTAAAGATATTTTTTTTTTTTTTTACTGATCAGAAATAATAAAAAAGAATAATGCTAACCATTTGAATCGGGTATACTAAATTAAGTTATCTACTCTTAATTTTCTCAAAAAAAATGAGTCACTGATTAATCCAATCTGAAATTGGAATAGAAAAGTTAGAGTTCAAAAAAAAAATTCCGTTGATTTTTTTATTTATAGATCGAATTATCATGGAATGTAAGATACTACATGTATGTATTAGTTTGCTTTGAAATATTAGATATGTTACCTGATATCTGATATCTAGCCAAAATTTATCGTCGTCTATTTTAAAATTGTGGATATTGATATTGTGGATACATATGTAGCCTTAACACACTGAAACTACTGCTATTAGTGGTATCAAACCAATAGCGATTCATACAAGCTAAATCTTCTAATCGATAAGTGGGCCACAAAAAGAACTTTAATTTTTTTAATTTATTTTTATCTATATCAAGACTTGGGCTTGTATCCAAAAATTTAACACAGTTTTTTACGTTCTTTCCATCCCAAAGTATGGGATTTAGACCCGCACCCTTCCCTTTTCTTGAATTGAATGAAATTACAATTCTCAATTCTCTCCGACGTCTAGGTGATAAAATATTTTCGGGAACGAGCAAAGCATAATCGTTTTTATCTCTATTTCCAGTTATTTTTTGATGTCTTGTAAGGGATTTAAAAAAATTATTTTTATCACCATATCTTTGATTAATGCGATCTTTATTCTTATGAACCAATGAAATACTTATGCTTTGATATCTAATAAATTGTCCATTCGTTTTGACAGACAGACGAACCGGTTCGATGCTAACCCCCCCTCCTTTCACCAATTCGGGAATATGGACATCCTTGTGACTCAGCATTATATTGAAAATAATTTCGCCGCGTTGCAGAGAGGATATAAAAACTTTTCGCGGGCTTCTCAGTCTAAGCAGGAGACAATATACCTTGATATTATTGATTAGTTGTTGATTAAAAAAATAATCATTTCTAAATTGAATAAGCAAATTATTTTGTAGGAAAAAATCTAATTCTGTTTCTGTAGCGCTTGTGGTTTGCTTTTTCTTTGTATGGTTTTTTATGACTGATCCCGCATAATCTTCTTCAATATATTTTTTTTCATTGATATTTTTATTTGTACTAATCGGTGCATTTCCCTGAAAAAAAAAAAAAAGTAATTTTATGGGTATGACCCAGGGTTTTATTTTATATGAATTATAAAGTAACATAACTTCTGGGAAGAACCAAAGTTCAAAATCGGATATGGCCTTGCTTTGTATTTCTTCATTCATTCCCATCCAAGCAAATTGTTTTTTATTGAAGGGGTTGATGTCTTCATGAATTGTGAGATAAAAAGGATATTTCTTATACATTTTATCAACTTTTTGATCGTGACTAGTCTGTTTATTACTGGTGCTATGGATCCAAGCCTCACTAGTGAGCTTCTTTCTAACACTAAAATGGATAATTTTCCAATCCGCATATTTTCTATCCGGGTTTTTAGCCATAATAGCATCTTTTCCTAGATAATTCTTGATAAGTATAATTGCCAACCCATCAAATAATTTTTGTTTATCTATGTTGTAATTATAAGAAATCTCTTCGGTATTGTTTACGTGTAATGATGATACATAACTATAGGAATTCCTCTTAGCTTCATAATTAATAGATTTAGATGAGAAGAGGTCATATTCAGAGTGTCTTTTAAAATTTTCTTTTTTTTTTTGTAATAGAGAATAAGTTTCTTTTTCATATGAATACCATTTGTTTAAATCTTTTTGGGGGGCTTTATTAACTCTATTTTGCCATTTTTGGGCTACTAAGTTAGACCATTGAATTTTAGATAAATTATATTGATAATGAACCCTTAACCAATTTTTCCATTGATTCAGTCTAGAATTACGAAGTTTTTTATTTTTTAATTCGGAACTAAATATTCCTTGTGTTCTAAAATATCCCGTTAGTTCGTTTTTCTTTAAAACGGGTGTTCCGTGATATTGAAGAACAGATCTTAAGTTAATAACGTGGGTTTTTGATAATTTGTAAAATACATATGCTTGTGACAAAGAAGGTAAGTTCTTTGAATATTTTTTACTAATATTAGAAAGTGACTTTATAAAGTGAATTTGTGTGTTTTTTTTTTTCTCAATTCTTGCGGGATTTGCTTTAATATAAATAGTGTAAATGTATTTTTTTACTTTTTTTTTTGTTGATTCAAGAAAAACTTGTGTGTCGATCCGAAGAATATTAATCATACCTAAGAAGTATATCCTTTGAAAGAAAAATTGTATAAAAAAATGTGATTTACGGATTAATCTAATCTTTCTTCTTTTTAACACCTGAAAAAAATATATATAGGATTCTAATCTGTTAGCATCATTACTTTTTTTGTTCGAACTAATGTTTTTTTCTGAAGTTAGATTTTTTTTTTTTTTAGCTTTTATAAGTTTGTTTATTTGAGTTATGATTAGGCTTGTTCTATCAGTCAGCTCTTTTGTTTTTTTTTCTGGCAGTGAATAACTTCTCCAATCAATAGATTTTAGTTTACTGGATGGTTTATAAATAATAATATTACGGATTAAAAAATCTTTTTCTTTTTTAGTTTCACGCAACTCATATACTTCTCCTAATCCAAATAATAGCTTTGGGTTTATTTTTGCTAATTCTTTTTTTATTTTTTTTATAAGGAGAATGCTTTTTTTAATTGTTGTTGAGACTCTTAGAGAGAAATTTGTTCGTTCGTTTAATCTTCTTAGAATTGGAAAACAATTTGGCTTCCTTTTTAGAAGCATTTTTCCAAGTTCTTTTAAAATAGGTGCAAAAAAGGAGGATCGTTTTCGGGGAGAGCAAAAAGGTAGGTCGGTTTCCATCCCCCAAACAGTTAAAAAACAAAAATCATATTTGTGTGTTTTTTTTTCTCTATAAGGAGAGTCTGGATTAGATCGGTGCCAAGGTTTCAGACGGAAAGGAAAGAGTATCTTTATTTGAATACCCTCTGTTAACCAGTTTGTTGGAAATTCATTGTCTGCTAATTGAACACCGTTATAGGTGCATTTAACATATCTTTCCTTCTTCCAATCCGTTAAATCCTCAGACCATTCTGGAAAGTCAAATAATAGTAGACGACCAAGATTTTTAGCTATTATAAAAGAGGGTAGTAGAATATATTTTCTAAGGATTGCTTGTGTTAGTAATATTGAACTTCTTATTACTTGACCCAATAGAATAGTATCCCAAATTTCTGCTGTTTCGATCTGCGCTTTTTCTTGCATTTTGTGCTTGTAACTTTTATCTACTCTTAGTTTATCTTTTTTTTTTTTAGCTTCCTCCACATAATCCGAAATTTTAAATTCTGTCTTTTTACCCATCCTAGTTATAAAAATAAATTTCATCAGTTTGGAGATATCAAACGCAAAAAATAGAGGGCTTTCTATTCTGTCCATGAAAAGGGGGGAATGGGCGTTCGCTTGAACCTGTTTTGAAATAACCATTTTCCGTCGTTGAGCGCGCATCGATCCTTTTATTATCTCTCGACGAAAATCGGATTGTTCATAATAACGTACTAAAGTTACTTCCTCTGTTTGAAGGGTATTATCGGGATTCTGCTGATTATCATTAAAAATTATTATAAATTTAGCTTTTCTTGAACGAATCTTAGGATCCTCTGCCAGGCCTTCGTCATTTGCTTTTTGTTCGTGTTCGAAATCGTTGATTAATTTATATGACCATCGAGGTATTTTTTTGCGTATTTCTTTTATGCTTACTCCAAGATATTTTTTTCTAATTGTCTGATCGTTGGTATCAGTTAGAACTGCATTGAATAATAATTTTAAAAATTTCGATTTCGAATCAAAAATTTTTTTTTCTAGAAATAAAGAAAGTCTTTTCACATTTAAATACGATGGTGATTCTGTATTTAATTTACTAATAAAGTTAAAAAAAGGTTCTATTTCCGTTGATAATGATTTTCTATCAAACGCATACATATCCATTTTTTGATCAAATTCTACATAATCAGTATTAGTAGTAAAAAGCATACCATGGATCTTATTTATCCAAAGAGTTCCCATGTAATTTTCGATGGAGGGTGAAAACAAAAAGGCAATTGTTCCACGATAGGGACCAGTCAAGAGAGGATCATATTGTTTCGGCAAGTATGCTTTTTTGATCTTATTATTACATAATTTCGTT